CGAATAGAAAGGAATTAATGACTTGGACTGGGTATTAACGGTCAATCTCCGGTAGAAGGTTCCGTCGGAACAATTATTTATTTCAGGGGTACCTCTTAAATAAAAAAAAGAGAGAAAATGTGGGGAGAAATGCCAAGAAGATATTGGAACATGAATTTTGAAGAGATGGTGAAAGCAGGAGTTCATTTTGGCCATGGTACTAGGAAATGGAATCCTAGAATGGCACCTTACATCTCTTCAAAGCGTAAAGGTATTCATATTACAAATCTTACTCGAACTGCTCGTTTTTTGTCAGAAGCCTGTGATTTAGTTTTTGATGCAGCAAGTATAGGAAAACACTTCTTAATAGTTGGTACCAAAAATAAAGCAGCCAATTTAGTAGCATCAGCTGCAATAAGGGCTCGGTGTCATTATGTTAATAAAAAATGGCTCGGTGGTATGTTAACGAATTGGTCCACTACAGAAATGAGACTTCATAGGTTCAGGAACTTGAGATCGGAACAAAATACGGGGAAACTCAACTGTCTCCCGAAAAGAGATGTAGCAATGTTGAAGAGGCAATTATCTCACTTGCAAACCTATCTGGGCGGGATCAAATATATGACGGGGTTACCCGATATTGTAATCATCGTTGGTCAGCAAGAAGAATATACGGCTCTTCGAGAATGTCTCACTTTGAGGATTCCAACAATTTGTTTAATCGATACAAATTGTGACCCGGATCTCGCAAATATTTCGATTCCAGCGAACGATGACGCTATGGCTTCAATCCGATGGATTCTTAACAAATTAGTATCCGCAATTTGTGAGGGCAGTTCTAGCTATATAAGAAATTGTTGATTAGGATAAGTCAATCACTTTGGAAACTCCATAAATTGATTGAATCGGTTACTATCCCTGAGTCTCAAAAAAGAGATCAAAATCACTGGGGATATTATGTGATCACTTGGGATCCGAAATATACGATTGATTCAAAGTAGACGAGTTGAGAAAGAGATACGAGATGGCTGAATCAAAATAATTCCTTTTTAAGTTCTATTTATGTCAGAGGGCAATATGAATGTTTTACCCTGTTCCATCAACTCACTAAAAGCGTTATACGATATATCCGATGTGGAAGTAGGCCAACATTTTTATTGGCAAATAGGGGGTTTCCAAGTCCATGCCCAAGTACTTATCACTTCTTGGGTTGTAATTGCTATCTTATTAGGTTCAGCCACTATAGCTGTTCGGAATCCACAAACCATTCCAACCGACGGTCAGAATTTCTTCGAATATGTCCTCGAATTCATTCGAGACTTGAGCAAAACTCAGATTGGAGAAGAATATGGTCCTTGGGTTCCCTTTATTGGAACTATGTTCCTATTTATTTTTGTTTCTAACTGGTCAGGTGCCCTTTTACCCCGGAAAATCATACAGTTACCGCATGGAGAGTTAGCTGCACCCACGAATGATATAAATACTACTGTTGCTTTAGCTTTACCTACGTCAGTGGCATATTTCTATGCGGGTCTTACCAAAAAAGGATTGGGTTATTTCGGTAAATACATTCAACCAACTCCAATACTTTTACCAATTAACATTCTAGAAGATTTCACAAAACCCTTATCACTTAGTTTTCGACTTTTCGGGAATATATTAGCGGATGAATTAGTAGTTGTTGTTCTTGTTTCTTTAGTACCTTCGGTGGTTCCTATACCTGTCATGTTCCTTGGATTATTCACAAGCGGGATTCAGGCTCTTATTTTTGCAACTTTAGCCGCAGCTTATATAGGTGAATCCATGGAGGGTCATCATTGACTAGCTTCCGAAATGGTCTTAAAAAAAAGCTTATCCCAACTCATACCGGTATATACGATCTAGAATAGGAGCAAAAAAAAAATGTATGATATTAGAGAATTAAAAAAAAGTAAGGGGGGTCGAGCTGGGTATATGTAAGGGCTCTAAGCCAATCCCTGTATATGTTTCGAAGAATGATTCTAGAATCCGGTTCAATAGAAGATACGGATGGTTTACGTTATTAAAGAAACAATGTATATGTGATATTAGATATTCACTAGTTATATATGGGCTATCCATATATATTATTTCCCATCCCACTGAATTTAGACGGATTCCAATGCAAGCCCTTCCGTTTTATCTGTGACTGTGGATTGAATGAATAAACAAATGAAGTCAAGCATGCATATAGAAGAGAAAGAGCGAAGAATTGAAAGAATGGAATGGTTCGGAACAAAGAAATGGAAGAACTGGAACCGTATAGATTTACAAAGACTCCACGGATAGGAACTAAAAACGAGATATCGAAGTAGCTCTGATGATTCAGTAATATTATTATTTCAATTCAGAGTTCTTAGTTCTTTTTTTTTTTTCGGATAGATCTTAAGTGATGGAATAATGAAGTAATAATTCATCGGTTGATTGTATCATTAACCATTTCTTTTTTTTGGTGCGAGGAACTTAATATGAATCCATTGATTTCTGCCGCTTCCGTTATTGC